TTTATATATTATACGTTATAAGGAAAGGAAGACAAACTCATATTTAGTGAAAAATCAAAGAAAATCCTTTTAGTTAGAAAGAACTTGCTATGAAAAAAGAAAAAGTATTGGAATCTACACATTGATTTTTTTTGAACCGTATGCGTCAAAAGGCGCCTGTACGGTTTCGAGGGGATACAATTTGACCCTAATCAACCGACTTTATCGAGAAAGATTACTTTTTTTAGGTCAAGAGGTTGATAGTGAGATCTCAAATCAACTTATTGGTCTTATGATATATCTCAGTATCGAGGATGATACCAAAGATCTGTATTTGTTTATAAACTCTCCTGGCGGATGGGTAATACCGGGGGTCGCTCTTTATGATACTATGCAATTTGTGCAACCAGATGTACATACAATATGCATGGGATCAGCCGCTTCAATGGGATCTTTTATCCTGGTAGGAGGAGAAATTACCAAACGTCTAGCATTCCCTCACGCTTGGCGCCAATGAGGCTTTTATTTGAGAGAAAAAAGAAGACTATGCCTTCGCCATATGAAATATGAATATTAAGTAATAATAGCATGGCACTTTGAATTCGATATAAGAAATTCTGTTTTCAAAACATTAGATTATGTATCGAGAGAGTAATATGAGAAAAAGGTATTTCCTATTTTATTATCGGAAGTCCAGTTCAGCGTCACAAACTTTTTTTCACACCAGAGGTCTCTTAACAATATTTATAGTATAGAGCGAAAAAAAAAAATTATTTTTTCATTAGTTTATTTGATCAAAAAAGCAACTTTGGGATTGCTGAATGACAGACAAATCACAGACAAAAAAATATAATAAATATATAAAGCAACGGAGCCATCATAGTATTTTTGAATTCCTCCGAAAGGAAGGGTGGTAAGTTGATCATTTACCGATCGGGGTCTAATCGATCCTATTTTTTGAAGGTAAGGGTCAATTTTATTGTAGAGCCGTATGCAATGCATAATGCCCGTACGGTTGTTCGATTCTATCTTTTTTCTTGTTATTCTTTTATCTTTCTTTTATCTTCCCCTCATCGTGCGAAATAGAGAAACTTTTTATTATCTTATATCATCAGGGTAATGATCCATCAACCTGCTGGTTCTTTTTCTGAAGTAGCAACGGGAGAATTCATCCTGGAAGTGGGAGAACTGCTGAAACTACGTGAAACCCTGACAAGGGTTTATGTACAAAGAACGGGCAAACCTTTATGGGTTGTATCCGAAGACATGGAAAGAGATGTTTTTATGTCAGCAACAGAAGCCCAAGCTTATGGAATTGTTGATCTTGTAGCGGTTGAATGAGAATAGCCTTTATTTCAATTTCACGTCAAGTCGTGATTTAAAATTCACCCTGCCGAGTTTAATATTCTATGATTTTTATTTACTATTGTAATTGTAATTCATAATCATCCGGTTAGGATCGATCTAAACCAGTCCATTATGTATATGATTCAACATGCCAACGATTAAACAACTTATTAGAAATACAAGACAGCCAATTAGAAATGTCACAAAATCCCCCGCGCTTCGGGGATGCCCTCAGCGTCGAGGAACATGTACTAGGGTGTATGTGCGACTCGTTCAGATCATGAACTAGAACAAAGGAAAGAGGACAATGTTCAAATATCAATGATCAAATAGGATAGAACGGAAAAACGAACTACATTTACTATCTAAAAATAAGAAAATGGATCATATCCCTTTTATTGTGTATGAAATTTATGGTTTCTATTGGTGTAAAACCACTCACCTCAATTCAAGATGAGAAGCAATTCTCCATTGGTAGCAAATGGTTATCCATTAAGCGGAGGAAATCTTAGTTAACCTAGACGCCTCTTGCAAGAACGGACTAACAGGGTCAGCTACCCAGCCAACTTTCATAATTAAATACCGTTACTGTATAGGTAGAGCTCGTTGTGAAAGACCTATTACTGGATAATTCATGGGTAGAGCCGAAGAATGTGAACTATACAAGTTAGCAATAACATTGATTAAATGAAGTAAAGGCTCCGGTGTATAGAGAAGACCTCACCGTTTAAGAAGTAACCATAGAAACGATGGAATCCACTATTTCTTTATCATTGCTATTTTTTAAGTACAATTTCGTATTTCGAGGTGAAATGCCTAGAAAAAATAAAAAATCGTGGTTGGGAAGGTTATAGTAGCCAAAGCCATTGGAATTTTTAGTTTATACATTGGAAAAATCCGTTTTGTTATTAATATACTAGGAAAGGGGCAAAAGAATAACTGAAAGAAAGGAAATCTATTAGTTATTCGTTAAAGTTTCATTTATTCAATGACCAGAATTAGACGGGGATATATCGCTCGGAGACGTAGAACAAAAATTCGTTTATTTGCATCAAGCTTTCGGGGGGCTCATTCAAGACTTACTCGAACTATTACTCAACAAAAAATAAGAGCTTTGGTTTCGGCTCATCGGGATAGGGATAGGCAAAAAATAAATTTTCGTCGTTTGTGGATC